TGAACAAATATAACTTGACCCGATTTTAGGTGTGGTCTGTTTTTGGCTATACACACATTTTCACAAATAAACTGTCCAAGGCTAATTATTGTAGATGTCTCTTCACAATAATTGTGACGGAGAAAATACCAATTCAAATTGAATGGATTGAAAATAATGTTACTGCACGGATCGGGATTATAAAATTTCCCACTTTCATCCATTGAATAATATTGAATTACTTGAAAAGTCTGTTTTAAATTGTCAAGTTGCAAATAGTTAGTTAACAAGATTTGATTATGAGTTATTAAGTGGGAAAATAAATAAAAATTATCAATTGGGGGGGCTGATCCCAAAGGGCCCAACGAATTCCTAATTGGAATTAGGGGATCCTTTTGATGAATTGATTCTTTTATTCCATTGTGATGTTTTAGATCGTTGAATGGACCCATTCGAGAACAGTTGGATGATAACAAAATTATCAATGGTTGGAATTCCTTATTTCTATTCAACAACGTATGAATAGTTCCTTGATTTGGGTTAAGGAATTGTTGAATTCTTGCCTTGGAATAGGAATATATGGAGGAAAACGGATTGATATTGGTGCAATCTGATCCATTATCAGAGAGCAATCCTGAACCTGAGGGATCATTCCTTTTTCCGATATAGGAAATAGGGGATTTCGCCAAGTCGATTCTTAGGAAATGTCGAATCAAACCATTTATCCTTATTTCAACAAAAGAAGCACGGGCTTCTTCGCCAGAAGCACTTTTTTTGTCTTGGTCCCAATTCAATACTAAACAAGTCCGAACTAATTGAATAGTTGTGTCATAAATTCCTCGAATTGGTTTGCCGTTTCCATAAAGGATATAATTGACAACTCGAAGTTGCACAATATCCCTTTCCTGCAACATATCGGGGGGGAAAAGTGTTGCTAAATTTAGACCGTCCGTTATTTCATATGTGACGACAGGTCGAACCAAAACAAAATACTTTTTTTTGCTAGGTGTAATCCGTTGGACATAGATCCAATTTTTCAATTTTTGAAATTCCTTGTAATTTCTTTTTCCCATTCCTGGTGGTATCAAAACGCCGCTATGCCGGGATATCTTATCTATTTCTCCAGGAAAATGGATATCTCCAGAAAATATTTTAAGTTCAATTCTTTTTTTTTTTCTCTCCACCCGGACCAACCCGCCTACCCGGCTTCTTAGATTTAAAGTGATTTGTGTATCTACCCCAATGATACTATTGTTCCGTACCATTATGGAAGAAGATCCAGGTAAGATATGAACTTCCTCGGGAATGAAAAAAAATCGATCTACTTTCATTTGGTATTTTGGCTTAAATCCCTTGACTCCTCGATACTCAATCAAATCTTCCTTTTTAACGATTGAATGCATTTCTATAGTCCCATATTTAGTAATTCCCGAACTCTTTCTTCTATACCGAGGATCATCGAAATAAGAAAGAATACTATTTCTACGGAAAATACCATTTATGGGGATTTCAATCGAGATACCTGGAGGGGGCATTAGTTCGTTCTCGCACGATTGGAGTGGAATAATAAATCTATTTCTTCGCCTCTTTGACAATAAATCAGAATTCTCGCGGAGAATGGCCGGATATATGAGATTACAATGAGCAGTACATATGACTTGATTAAGGTGTGAATAATTAGGAATGCTATCTTTTTTTTTACCATAAAAATCCGAACTAAAGAATTTGTGCCGCGCCCGATCATTAGTTACCGAGAGGTTAGAAGTATATCTTTGCTTGACAGAAAGAGAATGCGCGCTCATTTGATCTTGATCCTTGTGAAGCGAAAGGGAGACTAGACTGGATCTGCACGGCCCTCCTAATAATATCCATAAATGGCTTGTTTTTGGTAATAGATGCACATTACCATATGTAAATTCAGGTGCATGATCGACATCGGTACTCCAGTGCATTTCCCCGTCTGAGTCGGAATAAATATGTTTTCGAACCTTCTCTTTAAAATTCAAAGTGGATGTTCCCGCGCGAATCTCAGCAATCACTTGTTCTGATTCTACATATTGATCATTTTGAACTAAAAGAAAACTCTTGGGTGGAATATTCACATTATGTATAATATCTTCACTCTCAATAGTTACATACAAGTCTATAGAACATAGAAAGGCAGGATGTCCATGACGTGTACGTGTCGGATGAACCAAATCCTCATTAAATTTGATTTTTCCATTAGAGGGCGCTCTCACATGTTCTGCAGTACCTCCCGTGAATACTCCGCCGGTATGAAAAGTTCTTAATGTTAATTGAGTACCCGGTTCTCCAATCGATTGACCTGCAATAATACCTACAGCTTCTCCCAACTCAACCAGGTCGCCATGAGTGGGACTCCGCCCATAGCATAATCGACAGATCCAAGATGTACTCCTACAGGTAAAGGGAGTTCGAATAGATATTGGTTGTACTCGAAAGGTTATGAATCGATTTACAAGTCCAATCCCGATGTCTTGATTTCTAGTGGCAATACAAC